CTTGTGTCAAGGACTAGTAGACGAACAATCCCCCCTAAAATCCTTTGTTCCTCTCATTTATACTTTGGTTTATATTCTCCGCTTATTTATCTTTTGTTTTGATTCTATTCAAATATAAAACTATTGATTCGTTCTATATCATACCGTTTGAATTTGGATTGAAAAAACAAAGAAATAAAGAAGAGTTAAGTAAAATCAAATAGTCTTCTTCACAATATACTATGACCAGTAATGCGGTATAAGTAATTCCCGAAATCCGGTAGAAGAAAGAATATAAACAAGCAAAATTTTTTTGATTATACATAATTACATAACATAATTGCCAACAAAAATTTGTTTATTTTTAGAGCTTGATGTTGATAAATCCGCGGATCTAGAAATTCATTTCGGACAATTGAACCTTCTCAAACTGTTTCTTTTTAAGAACCAAAAAGATTTGTGCCAAAATAACAGATGCCAAGAATAGCAAAAGACCTTGGACACGTAATGGATCTTGAAGTACTATTTCCGCATCCCCCTGACCAAATCCACCCACATTAGGATTACTCGTTAATGGTTGATCAAGTTGGATGGATTCGCCCTCTGAAACAAGAAGTTCCGGTCCTGGAGGGATAATATCAACCACTTGACGTCCATCCGATGCATTCGCTATGGTTATTTCGTACCCCCCCTTTTCTTTTCGTATGATTTTGCTTACTATACCTGCTGCTGTAGCATTATAAACATTATTGTTACTCTTGCTCCCGTCGGGATAAATCTGACCCCTTCCCCTGTTCCCGCCTACGTATATGGGATATTTTAAGAAGTGAACATCTTTCTTAGTAGCGGGGTCCGGGGAAAGAATAGGAAAGGTGATTTCACTATATTTCTGACCAGGAACAGGACCTATCACAAGAATATTTTTTTTAGTGGGGCGATAGCTCTGAAAAGACAGATTTCCTATCTTTTCTTTTATCTCGGGCAAAATACGATCGGGAGGGGCTAATTCAAACCCCTCGGGTAAAATAAGAACAGCCCCTACATTCAAAGCTCCTTTTTTACCATTAGCAAGAACTTGTTTCAGTTGCAGATCATAAGGAATTCGAACAACTGCTTCAAATACAGTATCAGGAAGTACCGCTTGTGGAACCTCGATATCCACGGGTTTATTAGCTAAATGGCAATTGGCACATACAATACGGCCAGTCGCTTCTCGTGGATTTTCATAACCCTGCTGTGCAAAAATGGGATATGCATTTGAAAGGGGTGCCTGGGTTATTATATATATCATGAGCGATACGGAAATGGATCGAGTAATCTCTTTCTTTATCCAAGAAAAGGTATTTTTAGTTTGCATGGTCCAATCATTGATCCCGAAAATTTATACAATAAAATTAGGCAGGTCGCTAGTATAGTTCCCTATCTATAATTTTGCTATTTACTTAAATATAAATAATTTTACTGGAATATTGAAGGAATCCCTTGGATGGGTAGAAAGAATAAGTACAATTTTGAATGTTTTGCTTATCCACAAAGTAACAAATATTATAATTGGATCGTTCAATCATTTTTCAGTCATTCATTGAATGATAAATCACTACAAGTGAAGGAGATACACGATTTAAATAACGAAAGATCCAATATTTAAAAATTGTATCTAAAATGACTGGAAAAGTAGAAACAAGACCGGATATAATTTGATCATTATGAGCAAATCCAAAATCTTTGTAGACAGAGCCAATCATTAGTTCCCAACCGTGGGGCGAATGGAATCCTATACATAAATCAGTTAATAAAAGAATAGAAAAAGCTTTTATTGTGTCGCTTAAGTTATATAGGAATTCTTGAACCCAAGAGTTAAGAATAGCAAGTTCTTCATTACCTATAATAGAATAACCACTTAGAATAACGAAACAGATTATATTTGTCGAGAAGTGTAAAATTGTATGCGTGCGATCCTCATTGTGCATCTTGATCAATTGGATCGTTTCTTTGTAGATTTCGATGCGAGGCTTTTGTAAATGTGCTTCCGGGTATTCCTTTAACATTTCGTCCAAACGTAGGAGTTCCTCTAAGTCTATGAATTTTTTTAGAATACTCTTTTCTTGAATATCATTCAAAAAGATTTCGGATTGCCTAGTATTCCACCAATTTGTAACCCAAGATTCCAGACTTTTATTAAATGAGAGAGAGATCCACCAAGGCAAAAATACTATAGATGCAAGATATAGAAGGGAAATTAATACTTTCTTTTTTGCCATTTTTTCGTCTGTGAATTTTTTAATTTTTACTGAACGCACCTCGTTCGTCGACTCTATACGATACTAATATTTCTATCAAGCATAAGTTCTATTACAAGTTATCGAGCCCATGAATCTATTTCCGATTTTTTTTGTGATTCAGTACAGTGGTTAGTCCTTGAATTTAGAAAGAATACAGAAATAGAATAAGAAAAAGCCCACTTCAAATTATATAGTAGTCGGATTGCGAGACGAAAGAACTCCCGTTCTATCAAAATATCAAATATTTCTAAAAAAAAAAATTCTTTACTTTATTATATTATGATTTATTATGAAATGTTTTGTTTTAATATATGATGAATCTAGTATTTAGATTTGTTACTGAATTGAGTTAAGTGGGTTTACATACGCATAAAAAAATTGTGGACACAAACAATTTTGTTTTAGAATTATTTCGTAGCGTTTGCTTTGGTTCGAATAAGCGTTCTGAAGAAACTTCAGTTAAGTTATGCTATATAAAAAAACGAGGATTCTTGAGTTTTTTCTCTCTTGCAAAGTATTCATTCTTCAGTTCCTTTTTTCAAAATACTTCAATTGGTACACGCAAGAAATAGGCCAATTCAGCAGCTTTTTGCTCAATTTCTCGTGGAGTCAAATTCTCATCAGTACGAGTCAAGGGAATGGCCCCCTGGCCTTTGATTTCCATATAAAGGACACGACGAGCATAAATACCTTCTTTAATTTCTATTCTGATGGACTGAATGTCTTTCATAAGGAATCGGAGGAATATGCGACGATTTTTTCCAGGAAATCCCCAACGAAAAATACACACTACGCCCTCTTTTATATCGAATCGATCATAACCACTACCTACATTCCACGAAATTGTGCACCACAAATAGGAGCTAATAAAAAGACCTGCGATCCCATAGAAAGACATCACGATCCCTTGTGGAAAAAAAATTATTTGCTGAGAAGGAAATAAAGATATAAAATTCCTACCAAAATAACTGGACGTTCCAACCAATAAAAACCCTAATGAACCTAAAAAAAGAATAAAGGCCCAGCAGAAATTACTTGTTTTTCGGGACCCCGCTATAAGTTCTATCCATATACGTTCTGATCGCCAACTCATACTATAACTAGACCTAGTTGCATTTTATTGGAATTGGGAGAATAACAAAAATAAATTTTATTTTACTTTTTTTTGTTTCCGAAGTAACTCTCATCAACCAGCACTATTATGATGTGAACGTTTAGGGGTAATTCATCGAATTTCTTAGGTCCAAACTAAAATAGTAACATCCCTTTCACATGATTTCCGAATACATATAGATATATTGACTTTACATTTCAGAAATTCTCCCCGATCCCGATCTATTTGAAAATAGTGATAATTCATTTACCCATAATATCATGTTTATACATACATAAGAGCTTATGACCGAAGGAAGCCACATGTTATACCATATTCTACTAAATAGATATCCGTGTTATGATCCAAGTAAGTCTTGAAAAAAAAAGATTCGTCCTTATTGTATCTAAAAAATCTTGTTTTTTTGAACATAAAGAGATAAAGAAGCCATTGCAATTGCCGGAAATACTAAGCCCACTAAAGGCACAAAAATTGAGGGGAAGCTGTTGAGAGTTATCATAGAATGGGTACCTCGATTTAATATTTGTACCTGTTATTTATTGTTATATTTATTGTTTTATATTAATATTTTAACTTTATCCTTATATTGTTATAAAGATATATTATAATTCATATATAATTGTTATATTATACTAAGTATACCTAAGTGAGTATATATACTTAATAGGGAGTATATAAGTATATGTTTTAATAAATATATATTAATTAATAAAATCCAATAAATATGTAAATAAATGGACCTATAAATCTTTCTACATGTTTCTACATGAAATATATGTATGATAATCCACCCTTTATATTATTCGTATTATTAGTTATTATCTTGTTCTTGTCTTATAAATTTAATAATTTTATAAAATTTACTAAAGAAAGGATTTATTACAAATTCTCAAAGAATTCATTATAATAATACGACCCAACAAAAAGGATTTTTAGTGGGGGGTGATTTTTGGGAGATATAGAAAGATGCAAGACCTTGTTAACCAATTTCACGGAAGTAAAGAATTCACTCTTTTATTTTTTTTAATAGGGATTTCCTGGTTAGTAACCAGGAATATCGATAAAAAGATGATCTGGATGATTCTTTCTACAATTAAATCTTATGTTACCAAAGAAAAAATCCATTCTTCGTATTTTTACTTTGATTCCTATATTTGATTCCTATAAATTAAATAACTACTTGATCACCACACATAAAAAATTTTATTAAGTTTTAATAAATTAATACTCTTATTAAATTAAGACTCTAAGGCTCTACTTGATCGATCTAATTTTTATTCAAAGGAAAGAAAGCATGTAGCCGAAATAACTCACCCAGAACGCCCTTTAAAGGATTACGTGGTACGATTGGATCGAATAAGCCCTTATGGAATAAATATTCAGACACTTGTGAATCCTCAGGTACTGTCTTATTCAATGTTTGTTCAATTACTCTTTTACCCGCAAATGCAATGTAAGCATTGGGTTCGGCAATAATGATATCTCCCAACATACCAAAGCTGGCCGTCACCCCACCTGTGGTAGGGGATGTAAGGATTGATACATAAAATAACTTTTTATTTGATTGATAATCATATAAAGCAGAAGATATTTTAGCCATTTGCATCAAGCTCAAACTTCCTTCT